GATGAATCAGTAAATTCACTGGGATTACATCTTTGTGAGATCGTCAATAGAGTACCTAGGGTATTTTTAGAGTCTACCGAATCAGTATAGCTATCCTTCTTCTGACACAGCAACGCAATTTGAATTAGTATAGAAATGAGGTGGTAGATAATTTTATTTTCTTTCTTTAACTAACTACAAAGATGATGGGTTTTTCACTCTATTTTCTATATAATCTCGAAAGAAAAAAAACATAAAACCTAGAAAGTAAACGATAATCGAATTGCTAATTACAAGTTTGAAAAATCTAGTTATCTTTTCAAATCTAAAATATAGTTAAAATGGAAAAAAATAAATATGTTTTTGGCTGATCGCGTTCTCCGCGGAGTATACCTCTTTTTTTGTCTCATTCGATAGATTAAATGAAGCAAACTGCTCTACTATTTAATCTTAATCTAAGGCGTTCAAATTTTAAGTTAAGTAAATTCACTTTTAATAATTTTAATAAAGTAAAAAAAGGTATAAGGGGGCGTATTCGAGGTTATAAGGTTACTTAACAAAAAAGAATCAAACAACTTATTTTCAAATTTTTACATATTAATTAAAAATTAAAAAAAAGTTATATGTTTTGACTGAAGTTAGATAATAGAGAATAGAGTTATTTTTTATTTTTGTTCATACCAAATGATTGATAATTTACAAATTTTAAATATAATTTTTTGATTCTTGGAACTAGTATTTTTTCTATCTCTAAAAAAAAAATGAATTAAAACTTAGGGAAGTACTTTAGAAACAGATGTATAAAAAACATATTTTATTGAGTCCCTTCATGCCTACTATAACTAGTTATTTTGGTTTTCTACTAGCAGCTTTAACTATAACCTCAGTTCTATTTATTGGTCTAAGCAAAATACGACTTATTTGAAATTAATTGAATGAAGATTTTTTTATAAAAAAGGATTTATATGGTATTTCATATGTTCGATAGTTCCTTACCGTGTTAATTACCCAATTTTGGTCATTGCGATTCATCGGCAATACGGATTACGAGCTAGGAATAGATAGTACCTCTCTTTTCTCCCTTTAAAAAATGAAAAAAAAAAGAAAATAAAAATGATTGAAGTTTCTTTATTTGGAATCGTCTTAGGTCTAATTCCTATTACTTTGGCTGGATTATTTGTAACTGCCTATTTACAATACAGACGTGGTGATCAGTTGGACTTTTGATTAATTAACATCTCTTTTTTTTTTACTGACCTCCTTCTTGCTTTCATATGCGGGAGGTCTAATTCCGATTGCTGCTCAATTATTTGCGCCCAGTCGTTTTTTGACACAATTTAATAAACAAGAATGAAATCACGCTCTGTAGGATTTGAACCTACGACATTGGGTTTTGGAGACCCACGTTCTACCGAACTGAACTAAGAGCGCTTTTCTTGTTTTCTCTAAAAAATTAAAAGCCTATAGAGAGGACATTCTTTAACTCTAATTTATTTTGTACTTTTGTACATATATACTCTATGATAATAAATTTCAGAATTATATGTATGGTCCAATTTTATTAAAAAAAGATAGATCTAAAATAGACCCCTCGTTACTGCTCAGAAGAGTAGTAATAGGTAGGGATGACAGGATTTGAACCCGTGACATTTTGTACCCAAAACAAACGCGCTACCAAGCTGCGCTACATCCCTTTCAATTGGTTTACAGTGTCATTGTAGATAATTCCTGGCGTGTTTTCCACATCCTTCTTTTTTTGTCTCATATCAGATAACAATCATATATATAATAAAAAATATAATAAAAAATTTACTTTTGTTTTTTTTTTTTTACAAAAATTATCTCAACTTCAATTTTACATAAATAGGCGTTTTCATTTAAAATTCATTTAAAAATAGACTCTATAAGATCGTTATAGTAGATAATTTTTCAATTCTAATTTTGAAAACGGGGGGGTTACGTATACAAATACAATAACTCCTTAACTACATGTACATCTATAGTTATATATATTACTATATATACTATATATAATGTAATACAATAAAGAAGGAGGATTTCAAATGCGAGATCTAAAAACATATCTTTCCGTAGCACCGGTACTAAGTACCCTATGGTTCGGTTTGTTAGCCGGTTTATTAATAGAGATTAATCGTTTATTTCCAGATGCATTAACATTTCCATTTTTTTAATTCTAGTTATTACCATCATAAAGGGTAAAAAATTTTCGCGATACGATCAACGATCGGGGACTAATCCCCCCCTTTTTCTAATTTTTTTTAGAATGAATTAGAAAAAAGGGGGGTGAAAGGTCATAAAAACGAGGGTTCAGGATCCAATTAAATTAGTATATAGAACTAAAAGGTGTTGCTAGGGAAAGAGTATCCTATGAGATACTTCAAAAAAAAAAAAATACTGTACAAATTCCAATATAGTTTTCAAAAAATCATGGTATTGCTTATTATTTTCTTTTTTTTTTTAATTACTAATTAATTTTAATTGCAACAAAATATTTCAGAATTTTTTTTTCGTTAACAGCTTCTATTTTTTTTGTTCTTTCTGGATCCGAAAATGAAAATAGAAGATTGGGGTGACGCATAAATCCAACGGAGGTTTCATGGCCAAGGGTAAAGATGTTCGAGTAACTATTATTTTGGAATGTACGAGTTGTGTTCGAAATGATATTAAGAAAGAATCAGCGGGAATTTCCAGATATATTACTCAAAAGAATCGGCATAACACCCCTAGTCGATTGGAATTGAGAAAATTCTGTTCCTATTGTTATAAACATACAATTCATGGGGAAATCAAGAAATAGAGAAAATTGAGTGCTTGTATGTCAACTTTTATTTTAAGAGCAGGAATAATGATAGTATCTATATATTATTTATTACATATATATAAATAAAATATAAAAAACTAAATCAATAGAAATAAATCTAATCCTATATTCTTAATTCTATATAGAAACTCTATCCTATATAGAAATTGTTTTTAGTTGGATCCGATCAAAATAGGATTTTAGAGATAAGGAATAAAAAATTATGAATAAATCTAAGCGACCTTTTACTAAATCCAAGCGATCTTTTCGTAGGCGTTTGCCCCCGATCCAATCGGGGGATCGAATTGATTATAGAAACATGAGTTTAATTAGTCGATTTATTAGTGAACAAGGAAAAATATTATCTAGACGGGTGAATAGGGTGACTTTAAAACAACAACGATTAATTACTATTGCTATAAAACAAGCTCGTATTTTATCTTTGTTACCTTTTCTTAATAATCAGAAACAATTTGAAAGAAGTGAATCGACCCCTAGAACTACTAGCCTTAGAACCAGAAAAAAATAGACTGATTTTTCAATTGACTAACAATTCCAATCTGAAGGAATTAAAAAAGAGATTACTATTTTGCTCGAAAAATCCAATCAAGAATCAAAATTTGATTGTTACGTCTGTCATAAAAAAAAAAAGAATCGTCGAAAAGAATAACTATTTTTTTAGCAACTATATACCCTCGTTTTGTTTTGACGATTTTTTTATAATACTAATTTCTACTCTACCTTCCCCGAGCTAATTCTCCTTAGAACTCTATTTCAAATATTTTAGTGGATTTCGTCTAATGCCCTTATTTTTTGATCTCATTCGAAATGGTATAAAGACAAGTCCTATTTAATAGAGCTATTTGTGCAAGTATTTTACGATTAAGAAGTAATTGCTTCTTGTACATAGTGTGTATGAATAGGTTATAACTATAGAATACCTCCATTTCGTGAATTACGGCATTTATTCGAGTGATCCATAAACGACGAAAATCTCTTTTTCTTTTACCCCTATCCCGATGAGCCGAAACTAAGGCTCTTATTCTCTGTTGAGTCATAGTTCGTGTAAGTCGTGAATGAGCCCCCCGAAAGCTTGATGCAAATAAACGAAGTTTTGTTCTACGCCTCCGAGCTATATATCCGCGTTTAATTCTAGTCATTGAATAAATCAAACTTTGATGAATAACTAATTATTTTTTTAGTTATTCTTTTCCCCTTTACTAGTCATTAATAACCAAACGAATTATTCCAATGTATAAAAAAAAATTCCAATGGCTTTTGCTACTCTAACCTTCCCCCCCACTATTTTTTTTTGCTAGGTATTTTGCTTTGAAAGGATCAATTGCCTTGATATTTTATATTTATATAAAAAAAGTAGTAAATAGAAATGGATAAATAGTGGGTTCCATCGTTTTTATGGTTACTTCTAAAACGGTGAGGTACTCTCTATACACCGGAGCTCCTTCTTTTAATTAATCAATACTATTGGTAACTTGTACAATTCACATTCTTTGGCTCTACCCCATTAATATTCCAGTAATAGGTCTTTCACAATGAGACCCACTTTATACAGTAACGGTATTTCATTTTAAAAATTTATTTTTTACCCTGTTAGGCCGTTCTTTAGTGGAATCTTTTGAATAAAAAGGGGAATTTCCCCCGCTTAATGGATAACCATTTGTTATCCTTGGGGGTTTTCTAAAAAATGGAGTTGAGTGGATTTGCACCAATGTAAACCATAAGTTTCATACACAATAGAAGATATGAACAATCTATCTTTTTTAAATAATTAATCAAGTTCCTCCATTCGATTTTATTCACAGGTACCGATCCTTGATATTTAAAAAATAATTGACTTTTTGTGTCTCAGTCTATGATCTAAACGAGTCGCACATACACCCGAGTACATGTTCCTCGTCGCTGAGGGCATCCCCGAAGCGCTGGGGATTTCGTGACATTTCGGATTGGCTGTCTTGTATTTCTAATAAGTTGTTTAATGGTTGGCATACAGAATTATATAAATAATGGGCTGGTTTAGATTGGTTCTAACCGGCTAATTCTGAATTACTTCTCTTCAAGATTATCTAAAGATATAAAATTAGCAATTGTAGATTTGTATAAAATCGCCCCTATTTTTTATTGAACCGCTACAAGATCAACAATTCCATGAGCTTGGGCTTCTGTTGCTGACATAAAAACATCCCTTTCCATGTCTTCGGATACAACCCATATAGGTTTGCCCGTTCTTTGTACATAAACCTTTGTGATGGTTTCGCGAATTTTTAGTAGTTCTTCCGCTTCCAAGATAAATTCTCCCGTTTGTGCCTCATAAAACGAACTGGCGGGTTGATGGATCATTACCCTGATTATATATAATAGAAAAAGATAGAAAAAGGTCTTCTATTTCGCAGAATGAGGCGAGATAATAAAAAAAACAGCGAAAATTGAAAAACCGTACAGGCTTTTTTTGTCCATTGCATACGGCTCCACAATGGAATTTACGTTTTTGACCTTTCGGGGAAAGAACAAAAAATATAGGTTGTATTATACGCCGATCCATAAACGATCCAATTACCATCCTTCTTTTTTGTAGGAGTTAAAAAAATACTATGATGGTTCCGTTGCTTTATATATCATTTTTTTATTCGTCTATGATTCAGCAATCCCAAAGTGTCTTTTTTTTTTTTTATAAGCTTCCGGTGTTAAAACAAAGTTTGTGACGCTGAGATGTGCCCAAATAGGTAAGATATCATTTGAAATACCCCTTACTTATCTCATACTACTCTTTCAATATATAATCTAATGTTTTTTTTTAATCTAATAAATTTCATATCGAATTCGAAGTGCCATGCTATTATTACTTAACTAATTCATATTTACGATGGCGAAGGCATAGTATTTTTTCTCGAAAATAAAAAAACTCATTGGCGCCAAGCGTGAGGGAATGCTATACGTTTGGTAATTGCTCCGCCGGCTAGGATAAAGGATGCTATTGAAGCGGCCAATCCCATGCATATTGTCTGTACATCGGGTCGCACAAATTGCATGGTATCATAAACAGCCATTCCAGATATTACCCATCCACCAGGAGAGTTTATAAACAAATAAAGATCTTTTGTATCCTTTTCTATACTGAGATATATCATAAGACTAATAAGTTGATTCGATATTTCGGTATCAACCTCTTGGCCTAAAAAAAACAATCTTTCTCGATAAAGTCGGTTGATTAGGATAAAAGTTTATTCCTTAGGAGCCGTACAAGCACCTTTTGATGCATACGGTTCAATAAAAATTGTTAAAAAATCAATGTGTCGATTCCAACCCCCCTTTTTTTTCTAGAAGGTTTTTATTTATAACTTATAGGGTCTCCAAAAAATAAAAGAAAAAATAAGTTTTGGCCCCCTTTACCCTTTATTAGATATTATACTCCTACTAATCCTACTAATAAAACGATTGATTAAGCCTGTCAGACTAACTGGATTCATTGATATTTTTTTTTCATCGAGATTCAGTTGAAAAGGCGATGGTTTTTTCTTGTTACTGAGCAGGCTTCTTTCTTTTTTTTATTACATTTTTTAGGTTTATGCTCTACCCCGAGTAAAAGTAAAAATTTGCCCGATTGTTATTTGCACATATAGGACAAATGAACCAAATACCGCGTCTTTTTTTTTTTTTTATATAATTGTTGATTTTTAATCATAAGTAGTAATTATAAAAATATTATATATTAATTATTTTATTAATTGGGTTTTTGCTAAACGGAGCCTGGATACCTAATTTTATTAGTCCGACCACGTAAACCATAAAAAGTTTTGATAATATAATATCAATCTAAATACTCTCTGAATTTTATTCCACTTTATTTTTGCGCTTCGCGTTACAAATTTTTGAAAATTCAATCTTTTTGGGCGAAACAGAGGATATCTCGCTCGAGGGAGAAAATGGGTAAATCCCATATAGCCCAATATATCTGACAAGTCGCACTATATGTCAACCCAAGATGTATCTCCTTCTCCAGGACTTCGAAAAGGTACTTTTGGAACGCCAATAGGCATGAACTGAAAAAAAGAGAATGAAGTTCTCTATTTAACTTTGATGTGAAAACGTAAAACAGGGGGTTTCATTTTTTAATAATATTATAATTTTTTCCGACTTTTTTAATATTAGTCATATCATATTTAAATTAATAATATTTAATACATAAGTTGAATAAGCTAAAATAAAATATAAAATAAAAGTAAAAGAGAATGAATAAAAATAAATAAAATTTTTTACGAACGGGCTTCTGAATAACCATAGCTATCTTGATTCATATAAAATAGGATTCACCCCATTGCGTATTGGTACTTATCGGATATAGAATAGATCCGCTTCCCTTTTTTCCTATGAATCAAATTGTTCCATTATTACTAACAGAATAGAACAAATATTAATCCTTTTTCCGAAATAATTACCTAAAAAAGGGGGGTCCATAACATAGTTTTTTCCAATGCAATAAAGTTACATAGTGTCCATTTTTCGTTGATAAAGGGGTATTTCCATGGGTTTGCCTTGGTATCGTGTTCATACTGTTGTATTGAATGATCCCGGTCGTTTGCTTTCTGTTCATATAATGCATACCGCTCTGGTTGCTGGTTGGGCCGGTTCGATGGCTCTATATGAATTAGCGGTTTTTGATCCCTCGGACCCTGTTCTTGATCCAATGTGGAGACAAGGTATGTTCGTTATACCTTTCATGACTCGTTTAGGAATAACCAATTCGTGGGGCGGTTGGAATATTACAGGAGGGACTATAACGAATCCGGGTCTTTGGAGTTACGAAGGGGTAGCCGGAGCACATATCGTGTTTTCTGGCTTGTGCTTCTTGGCAGCTATTTGGCATTGGGTATATTGGGATCTAGAAATTTTTTGTGATGAACGTACAGGAAAACCTTCTTTGGATTTGCCCAAGATTTTTGGAATTCATTTATTTCTTTCAGGAGTGGCTTGCTTTGGTTTTGGCGCATTTCATGTAACAGGATTATATGGTCCTGGAATATGGGTATCCGACCCTTATGGACTAACCGGAAAGGTCCAACCCGTAAATCCGGCGTGGGGCGTGGAGGGTTTTGACCCTTTTGTTCCGGGAGGAATAGCCTCTCATCATATTGCAGCAGGGACGTTGGGTATATTAGCGGGCTTATTCCATCTTAGTGTTCGTCCGCCTCAACGTCTATACAAAGGATTACGTATGGGAAATATTGAAACCGTCCTTTCCAGTAGTATTGCTGCTGTCTTTTTTGCAGCTTTTGTTGTTGCTGGAACTATGTGGTATGGTTCTGCAACTACTCCCATCGAATTATTTGGTCCTACTCGTTATCAATGGGATCAGGGATACTTTCAACAAGAAATATATCGAAGAGTTAGTGCGGGACTCGCTGAAAATAAAAGTGTATCAGAAGCTTGGTCTAAAATTCCTGAAAAATTAGCTTTTTATGATTATATTGGTAATAATCCAGCAAAAGGGGGGTTATTCCGAGCGGGTTCAATGGACAATGGGGATGGAATAGCTGTTGGATGGTTAGGACATCCCGTCTTTAGAAATAAAGAAGGGCGTGAACTTTTTGTACGTCGTATGCCTACTTTTTTTGAAACATTTCCGGTTGTTTTAGTAGACGGAGATGGGATTGTTAGAGCCGACGTCCCATTTAGAAGGGCAGAATCAAAATATAGTGTCGAACAAGTAGGTGTAACTGTTGAGTTTTATGGTGGTGAACTCAATGGAGTGAGTTATAGTGATCCCGCAACAGTGAAAAAATATGCTAGACGGGCTCAATTGGGTGAGATTTTTGAATTAGATCGTGCTACTTTGAAATCCGATGGTGTTTTTCGTAGCAGTCCAAGAGGTTGGTTTACTTTTGGGCATGCTTCGTTTGCTCTACTTTTCTTCTTTGGCCACATTTGGCATGGTTCTAGAACCCTCTTCAGAGATGTTTTTGCTGGTATTGATCCAGATTTAGATGCTCAAGTGGAATTTGGGGCATTCCAAAAACTTGGAGATCCAACTACAAAAAGACCAGCAGTCTGATGCAACATTGCTTTTTTTTTATTCTATTTACTATTTTATTTAATCGGTAGGGTAGTCTAGGAATCTTTATTTAAATCGCTGCCGTTTCTTTGATTCTTTTTCTTTTTTTATCCGGAGGGATACTCCTAAATAAACATAAACAAAATAGGTATGAAAGCTATAATTGTAAACCACGATCAAATTTATGGAAGCATTGGTTTATACATTTCTCTTAGTATCGACTTTAGGGATAATTTTTTTCGCTATTTTTTTTCGGGAACCACCTAAAATTTCAACTAAAAAATGAAATAATTTTTCATTATCTTCATTGATGTAATCAGCCTCCAAATCTTTGGCGGCTGATTACATCAACTAGTCCCCGTGTTCCTCGAATGGATCTCTTAGTTGTTGAGAGGGTTGCCCAAAGGCAGTATATAGAGCATACCCAGTAAAACTTACAAGTAACCCAGATATAAAGATGGCAACTAGGGTTGCTGTTTCCATTATTATATAATTGAAAGACCACAATGGATCTATGCTAAGATCGTTTATTTACAACGGAATGGTATACAAAGTCAACAGATCGTAATGAATACAAAATAAGATTTATGGCTACACAAACTGTTGAGGATAGTTCTAGATCTGGTCCAAGAAGCACTACTGTAGGGAAGTTATTGAAACCATTGAATTCTGAATATGGAAAAGTAGCTCCTGGATGGGGAACGACCCCTTTGATGGGTGTTGCAATGGCGCTATTTGCGGTATTCCTCTCTATTATTTTGGAGATTTATAATTCTTCTGTTCTACTGGATGGAATTTCAGTTAATTAGACTGAAAAGAATATTGAAGTCCTAGCTTTTAGTTCGATACAAAAAAGTAAAGTATGTAGGTCAAAAATGTTAGCCTATTCTCCTTTGGTAGTTCGACCGCGAAATTTTTTTCTGCATTGTATATTTCCGGAATATGAGTGTGTGACTTGTTAGAATTGACCCTATGGATAGTACAGAGAATTGGGTCTGTCATCTTTATCAAGATGGTTTTACTTCGTCGGATATTCATTCGAGTATCTGGAGCACGAACTAGATCAAATGGATCACAAAGTATTTGAACTATGATTCATACTTAATACTCAGACCTCGTAGCCGGACTTCTTT